ATCTGGGTCAATACCAGCAAAAACATCTCTGAATAAGGTTCGAGCACCATGCCAAATGTGTCCGAAGAAAAAGAGCAAAGCAAACGAAGCATGTCCAAAAGTAAACCAACCCCTCGGACTGCTACGAAACACACCATCAGATTTCAAAGTAGCACGATCTAATTCAAAAATTTCACCCAATTGAGCGCGTCTAGCATATTTTTTAACAGTAGCAGGATCACTATAACTAACTCCGTTAAGTTCGCCGCCGTAGAACTCAACAGTTACACCTACTTGTTCAACACTATACTTTGATTCTGCCCTTCTAAAAGGAACATCAGCTCTAACAATTCCGTCTCCATCTACCAAAACAACTGGAAATGTTTCGAAAAAGGTAGGCATACGACGTACAAAAAGTTCACGCCCTTCTTTATCTCTAAAGATGGGGTGTCCTAACCATCCAACAGCTATTCCATCCCCGTTGTCCATTGAGCCCGCTCTGAATAATCCCCCCTTTGCCGGATTATTCCCAATGTAATCATAAAAAGCAAGTTTTTCCGGAATTTTAGACCAAGCTTCTGAGAAACTTTGATTTTCAGCGAGTCCAGCACTAACTCTTCTATATATTTCTTGCTGGAAGTATCCCTGATCCCATTGATAACGAGTGGGACCAAATAATTCGATGGGGGTAGTTGCTGAACCATACCACATAGTTCCAGCAACTACAAAAGCAGCAAAAAAGACAGCAGCGATACTACTGGAAAGGACGGTTTCAATATTGCCCATACGTAATCCTTTGTATAGACGTTGAGGCGGACGAACACTAAGATGAAATAGGCCCGCTAATATGCCCAATGTACCCGCTGCAATATGATGAGAGGCTATTCCGCCCGAAACAAACGGATCAAAACCTTCCACACCCCACGCTGGATTTACAGATTGTACTTTTCCAGTTAGTCCATAAGGATCGGACACCCATATTCCAGGGCCATACAAACCTGTTACATGAAATACGCCAAAACCAAAACAAGCCACCCCTGAAAGAAATAAATGAATTCCAAAAATCTTGGGCAAATCCAAAGACGGTTTTCCTGTACGTTCATCAGTAAATATTGCTAGATCCCAATACACCCAATGCCAAATAGCTGCTAAGAAGCACAAGCCAGAAAACACAATATGCGCTCCGGCCACACCTTCGTAACTCCAAATGCCTGAATTCGTTACAGCCCCCCCTGTGATACTCCAACCACCCCACGAATTAGTTATTCCTAAACGAGTCATGAAGGGTATAACGAACATACCTTGTCTCCACATTGGATCAAGAACGGGATCAGAAGGATCAAAAACGGCTAATTCATATAGAGCCATTGAACCGGCCCAACCAGCAACCAGAGCTGTATGCATTATATGGACAGCAATCAACCGACCGGGATCATTCAATACAACGGTATGAACACGATACCAAGGCAAACCCATGGAAATACCCCTTTTATCAAAGAAAGATAAAGACTATGTAACTTTATTGCATTTTTAAAACGATACTATGGACCTCCCCCCTTCAGTGGATTCTCTCCGAGCAGGAGATAATATTTGTTCTCTTCTGCTGGCAATAATCAAACAATTCTGTTCGTAGGAACAAAGAGAAGCAGATCTATTCTATACCCGATAAGCCCCAATACGCAATGGTGGGTTGAGCGAGTGAATCCATCCATACTTAGTCATCATTCGAAAGACCTATTTGGAATAATTTTAGTTACTTTATTAATTCTGTCTTCCTTTCTGACCATGGCTAAAATTAATAACGGCCAATTTTTATGAAGACAATTAAACCCATTATTACGTTTCCACATCAAAGTGAAATATAGTACTTCATTTTTTGTTAATGCCTATTGGTGTTCCAAAAGTACCTTTTCGAAGTCCTGGAGAGGAAGATGCATCTTGGGTTGACGTATAGTGCGGCTTGTCAGATATATTGGGTCATATGGGATTTCCCCGTTCTCTCCCTCGATTGAGATATCCCTTGTTTCACCCAATCAATTTATTTTAAAATTGGCGCGTGAGGTGCAATTAGATCCGTTTTGGGGGAATCCAGATTAATATTACCATCTCAATAAAACTTATTTATGGTTGGCTTGGTTGGACCAAGAAAATGAAGTATCCAGGCTCCGTTTAGAAAAAACCCAATTAGTAATAGATCGGCGTACTACTTGTATCATAAACGATTTGATTATTAAATATGAAAATTCGTTGATTATTAAATTAGAAAGAGGGGTGATCTCAAAGTGTTAATTAATCGAATAGAATAATATGCTGAATACCTCAAATATTTGACGGAAGAAAGGCATCAAATGAATTAAAAAAAGAAGTGGTATTGGGAGCATTTATCCTATATGTGCAAATAGAAATCGGGGAAATCTTTACCTGGAGTAGAGCATAAACCTAAAAAAATGGAAGGGACCCCTTCAGGAACAAGAAAATTACATCGTAATTTGGATTGGATCTCGATGAAACAATATATCAATGAGAAGTGTGTTTGATAAGTGTAGTGAATTTCGTATTATAGGTTATAGGAAAACGAGCAAAAACTTCTCTTTTTTTTCCATAAAAAAAAGGGTTCCTTTGTTAAAAGTTAGATAGAACCTACTCTAAGCCAAAATAAAGGGGCTGGAATCTTATACATTGATCTTTTTTCCGCGATTTTTTGAACCGTATGCCTCAAAAGGTGCATGTACGGTTCCTAAGGGATAGTTTTTTATCCTAATCAACCGACTTTATCGAGAAAGATTGCTTTTTTTAGGCCAAGAGGTTGATAGTGAGATCTCAAATCAACTTATTGGTCTTATGGTATATCTCAGTATAGAGGATGATACCAAAGATCTCTATTTGTTTATAAATTCTCCCGGAGGATGGGTAATACCCGGAGTAGCTATTTACGATACTATGCAATTTGTAAGACCAGATGTACATACAATATGCATGGGATTGGCCGCTTCAATGGGATCCTTTATCCTGGTCGGAGGAGAAATTACCAAACGTCTAGCATTCCCTCACGCTTGGCGCCATTGAGTTTTTTATTTGAAAGAAAAAAATACTATGCCTTAGCAGGAATATTAAGTAATAATAGCATGGCACTTCAAATTTGATATGATAAAACTCTCTTTTTTTTTTTTACATTAAATTATGTATCGAAAGAGTAGTATGAGATAATAAGATATTCCGATTTTATCTTAGGGTAGTCCATTTAAGCGTCACAAACTTTTTTTTGTTTTCACACCGGAAGGGTTTTAACAATATTTATTTTTTATAGAACAGAGTCATTTTTTGCCTTAGCTCAAAAAAACTTTGGGATTGCTGAATCACAGACGAAATAAATATATAAAGCAACGGAACCATCATAGTATTTTTTAACTCCCCCGAAAGGAAACGAACCGAAAGGAAGGGTGGTAATTGGATCATTTACCGATCTGCGTCTGATAGATCCTAGATTTTCTCTTTATTGGCTGTAAGGTGAAAGTAAATTCCATTAGAGAGCCGTATGCACTGCACAAAAAATGCCCGTACGGTTCTTCAATTCTTTTTTTTTTTTTGCACATCATCATCCTGCAAGATAGAGAAACCATTTATTTATCATCAGGGTAATGATTCACCAACCCGCAGCCTCTTTTTCTGAGGCACAAACGGGAGAATTTATCTTGGAAGCGGAAGAACTACTGAAACTGCGCGAAACCATCACAAGGGTTTATGTACAAAGAACGGGCAAACCCTTATGGGTTGTATCCGAAGATCTGGAAAGAGATGTTTTTATGTCAGCAACAGAAGCCCAAGCTCATGGAATTGTTGATCTTGTAGCGGTTGAATGAAGGATTTCGCTGAAATCCCTACTATTGTTGTGTTGCGATTTTATTTATATTCTTATCCGGGTTTAATATTTTAATATTCTATTAAATAGATAAAAAAAAAAAAGCGATTCATAATCATCCGGTTAGGATCGATCTCAACCAGCCTATTATGTATACGATACAGAATGCCAACCATTAAGCAACTTATTAGAAACACACGACAGCCAATAAGAAATGTCACGAAATCCCCCGCTCTTCGGGGATGTCCTCAGCGCCGAGGAACATGTACTAGGGTGTATGTGCGACACGTTTAGATCATGAGCTAGGACTGGGACACAAAAAAAAGACAAACTGTATGTTTCCAGTATCAGTGATCAATCAAGACCAGTGAATAGGATAGGATACAATGGAAGAATTCCACCCACTATCTACAAATCAAAAAGATCCATTATCTCCCTGTGTATTCAATTTATGGTTTCCATTGGTGCAAATCCAATCACCTGAATTTAAGATGAGAAGCAATTCCCCTTTGGTAAGAAATGGTTATCCATTAAGCGGGGGAAATATATAAGCAGAAAAATAATGTTCCCACTCTTGCAAAAACGGACTAACAGGGTCAGCTACCTAGCTAACTTTCATAATTAAATACCGTTACTGTATGGGTTAGATCTCATTGTGAAAGACCTATTACTAAATAATATAATTCATGGGTAGAGCCAAAGGATGTGAACTGTACAAGTTACCAATAATATTGATTAAATGCAGGAAGGGGTTCCGGTGTATAGAAAGGACCTCACCGTTTAAGAAGTAACCATAGAAACGATGGAACCACTATTTCTTTATCTATTTAAATTTTATTTTTATATTTACAATGAAAAAAATATATATATATAGTGGTCGGGGAGGTTATAGTAGCCAAAGCCATTGGAATTTTTATTTTATACATTGGAAGAATCTGTTTTGTTATTAATCGACCAGTAAAGAGGAAAATAATAACTAAAAGAACGGAAATCAATTAGTTATTCATCAAAGTTTCATTTATTCAATGACCAGAATTAGACGAGGATATGTAGCTCGTAAACGTCGAACAAAAATACGTTTATTTGCATCAAGCTTTGGGGGGGCTCATTCAAGACTTACTCGAACTATTACTCAACAGAAAATAAGAGCTTTGGTTTCTGCTCATCGGGATAGAGATAGGCAAAAGAGGGATTTTCGTCGTTTGTGGATCACTCGGATAAATGCAGTAATTCGTGAAAATAAAGTATCCTATAGTTATAGTCGATTTATAAATGATCTGTACAAGAGTAAATTGCTTCTTAATCGTAAAATACTTGCACAAATAGCTATATTAAATAGGAATTGTCTTTATATGATTTCTAATGAGATCATAGAGGAAAAGGATTGTAAGGAATTTACCGAAAAACTTAAATGACATTCCCCGGAGAATGAACTCCGGGAAGATATAGTATAAATTAGTATAAGAAAAAATTGATAAGATGCTAAAGTCGTCAAAATGAGTTAACGCGCTCAAACAAAAAAACTTTTATTCTTCCCCGATTCTTTGATTCTTTTTTTTTTATTACAACACGAAAATTTAATTTAGATTTTATTATTTTTCGAACAAAATATCCATCTGGGTTTGAGTTCATAGCATATTGGAATTTTTATTTGATTGAAGAGTAAGCCTATTTATTTCTGGTTCTAAAACCAGTAGTTCTAGCGGTCGACTCGGTTCTTTCAAACTGTTTCTCGTTATTAAGAAAAGGTAACAAAGATAAAATGCGCGCTTGTTTTATAGCAATAGTAATTAATCGTTGTTGTTTCAAGGTCAATCTATTCACGCGTCTAGATAAAATTTTTCCTTGTTCACTAATAAACCGACTAATTAAACTCATATTTCTATAATCAATTCGATCCCCCGATTGGATCGGGGGCAAACGCCTACGAGAAGATCGTTTGGATTTAAGAAAGGGTCGCTTGGATTTATCCATGGTTTGTTTGTTCCTTATCCCTGAAAATCCTATTTCTGAGTTCTAATTCTTTTTTTTTTAGATCCAACTGAAATAGAAGAAATAGAAATTAGGATTTACTTTAGTTATATTTAAATATATATTATATATATAATATGTCATTTTTTATGTTCCTTGGAAGAGTGACAAACAGACCTGCATTCGATCTATTTCTTTATCTCCCCATGAACCGTATGTTTGTAACAATAGGGACAGAATTTTTTCAATTCCAATCGACTCGGCGTATTGTGTCGATTCTTTTGGGAAATATATCTGGAAATGCCCGTTGATTCTTTATTAACCCCGTTTCGGACACAACTGGTACATTCCAAAATAACCGTTACTCGGACATCTTTACTCTTGGCCATGAACCCCCTTTGGTTTTTGATTCGCTCAACTCTTCCATTTTTTTCAATCTGAAGCGAATAAGAAAGGAACAAAGAAAAAATAGAAGTTGCTAACTCTAAATCGAATTATGAAAGATTTCGTTGCAATCACTAGAGTAATAGTCAAAAAATAGTAAATAATAAGGAATACAATTATTTCAAACTATATTTCTAATTGCAGTACAGTATCTTAATCTTATTTAACTATTTTTTATGATACTGTTGACCTAGGAGCACATTTCCATCCCCGTTCTCACTCTATTATAATATAAATTTAAGCCGGTATTTTCGCTGAGATTTAGTCTTTTTCAAAAAAAAAATAGCAATTAATTAGTTAAAGCTATTTGATTTGATTGTATCTCTAATCCCCTTCCCGTATCAATAACTAAAATGAAAAAAAAGGGAATGTCAACGCATCGGGGAATAAACGATTGATCTCTATTAATAAACCTGCTAAAGATCCGAACCATAGAGTACTTAGTACTGGTGCCACGGAAAGATATGTTTTTAGATCTCGCATTGAAAATCCTCCTTCTTTTTGTTTTTAACGTCTCATATGGGTATAGATAAGTCTTTTATTATTTTATTATATGTTATACAATATGTTATATGACATGAGCCCCCCAAAAAAAGAAGAAATGACAATAAAAATTATGTATATCAATGGAAGAAATAACACTATGGAAAAGAAGACAGGGATTCTCTACAATGAAACTGTAGACCAATTGAAAGGGATGTAGCGCAGCTTGGTAGCGCGTTTGTTTTGGGTACAAAATGTCACGGGTTCAAATCCTGTCATCCCTACCTATACTTTTACTTTAGTTCTCCTATGAGCAGTAAGGAGGAATAAATTGAGATCAATTAAATTGGACATACATAATCTTTCTTTCATTTTTAGTTTAGAAACGCTATATTATATATATACATGCAAGGTGTATTGGGGTTCAAAAAAATTCTGATAAGAAAGCGCTCTTAGTTCAGTTCGGTAGAACGCGGGTCTCCAAAACCCGATGTCGTAGGTTCAAATCCTACAGAGCGTGCGTGATTCCGTTCTTGTTAGGTCAAATTCTGATTGCTGTTGAAGTTAGCGACCTTATTTCAGTGGAATTTGACCTCCAGTGGATTAAGGAGGAGGTCACTAAAAAAAAAAATGATGAATTTAATTAATCAAAGGTCCGACTGATCACCGCGCCTGTATTGTAAATATGCAGTTACGAATAATCCAGCCAAAGTAATCGGAATTAAACCTAATACGATTCCAAATAGAAAAACTTCAATCATTTT